AAGTCCTGCATCATGAACTATGTAACGTGCACACCAATATCTATTAGATTAGATTGCCGCTAAAAAGAAAATAACATCAAAGGAGATGAAGAAAATAGAAATATAAAAGAAACTACAAAGAAATAGGTCCGATTATCTTTGGAATGTATCTGAGATTCTTTTTTTTACATACTGTATTTTTATACAGAGAATATACCTAGAACATACATCTATTCTTTACTCATCTAGAAAGAATCTCCAGACACCGAAATGGATAAATAAATATGTATGAACATCTAGACCGATAAAAAATACGTATCTATTCTCCATATTCTTCATTTTTATGAATATGAAGAATAGATACTTGTACAAATTTATCATGTGCCAGGAACCAGATTTGAACTGGTGACACGAGGATTTTCAGTCCTCTGCTCTACCAGCTGAGCTATCCCGACCATTCTTAACGCATCATCTTAATTTTAAGAGATTACTTAAGTATATGTCAATGACTTAATGTCCACTAAAAAAAAAAAGACGAAATAAATATATAATAAATATATATGAGACTTTGTATTAGTTTTAAGTAGGAGTAAAGATTATGTAGTATTAATCATACCTACATGAGTAAGGATAAGATGCTCATTTGTACGTTTATTTAAAAAAACAAAAATGTACGTGTTTCATATACATACTATTATTTTCGTTGTTTTATTCTTAATATATTCCATATTCTAAGACGTGTGATAAGAAAGAAAAATTGAATTATACTTGGATCCATTTAGGAAAGAATATACTGAATGAATAAGACACATAACGAGTTAAAAAGAGAGGATATGGGAAAAAAAATTAGAGAATTAAGCTGGCCTTTTGGGGATAGAGGGACTTGAACCCTCACGATTTTTAAGTCGACGGATTTTCCTCTTACAATAAATTTCATTGTTGTCGGTATTGACATGTCGAATGGGACTCTATCTTTATTCTCGTCCGATTAATCAGTTCTTCAAAAGATCTATCAGACTATGATGGAGTGAATGATTTGATCAGTGAATATTCAATTCTTTAGTCAACTTGGAATTGATTTGATTCAAATCTTTTTTTTGTGATATAAAGATTTACAAATAGAGATTAGGAGTCTTCATTAATCAATTGAAATAGTATTTCAGTACAAATACGTATATATCCATATATACGTATATCCTTTCCTTTATAGAATTTTTATAGAAGGATTCCTTCCCTAACCCGAAAAGGAAATATCGCCAACTCCAGTTGTTAGAACAGCTTCCATTGAGTCTCTGCACCTATCCTTTTTTTATTCGCGCTTTCTTAACGTTTCTTTGCTTTCGGAAAACAGGATTTGGCTCAGGATTGCCCATTGTTAATTCCGGGGTTTCTCTGAATTTGAAAGTTCTCACTTGGTAAGTTTCCATACCAAGGCTCAATCTAATTAAGTCCGTAGCGTCTACCAATTTCGCCATATCCCCACTTTTTTCTTTGAGCTTAGGATCTCATTAGGATTTTTTTTATGAGAATTATGTCGGAACTGTTGAATTCATTAGATATGGATTCCTATATTGAAAAACGTTTCCGCCTATTTTCTTTTCTTTGATCTATATCGGATACCCATAATTATTTTTTTTGTCGAATCTGAAATCATTCTATTATTTATATATTCGCAATTCAATATAAATAGATATATACCACATATATTTTTTTTATATACCCTCCTTCTACAATTTTTTCATACAATTTGGAATACTCGAAGGATCGATTTTTTTTCGTCTTAGTCTTAGTTTTACCTTTCCGAATGAAAACAAGGGAATCTTTCATTATGATCTGGATTGGGCCTTTCTCTTTCTTTCATTTTTATCTTTTTTCCTTAGAGTGGACAGACCCTATCTATATACCATATATATAAAACCTAATTAAAAAAACGAAGATAAAAATATCTTTTTTTTATTCAAAATCTATTTATTAATTGAAAATAGTATTTCAAATAGCTATAACTTAACTAATCCACTGGCTATAAATAATCATTCTATTAATTTCGAATTCAACATTCATTTAGTAATTCGAATATCTTTTCTATTCTATCTAATGAAATCTAATGAAATAAGGATTCGATAGAAATATCTAATATATATAATTACTTCCATATCTAATTACTTAGATAATAGAATTTACCTTGAAAATACAATTTTCAAGAATTCTAATATATAGAAATTAGAAATAAATACATTATATATATTTTATCTTAATGTATAAGAATATTGTAATGGAACTATTACATAACTGTTCAATGGAATAGAATTTTTCATTATTCTAAATAATAAGAAATGAAAATCCTTTTTTTCTAAATTGATAATTAGAATATTCGAATATTCTATAGAATATTCGAATTCTACATATATATATTATATGTTATTATATATATGTATTAGAATACTCAAATTCTCTATATATAATAAGAAAAATGATGATATGGATATCACTAATATTATATATTATAACATATCATATATTATATATATAAATAAAAATATAATATAAAAGTGAAAACAAAGTAAAAAAAACGAATAAAAAAAGAACTGAAAAGAATATAATTTTAATTGTTATGCTCTTTATGTTTGTTTTGTCCTAGAATTTCGAAAAAGACTTTTTTTCTATGTTCGTAATAATGAAATCTTAATAATAAAATTATGTTATGACATATTAATAATTTTCTGAATAGCTAATAATAAACAGTTTATAACTAAGATCCTACTTGTTTATTAAATTCCAATGCATGCACATTTTCTGTTCTATGTTCTGTTCTATGAGCCTGCTTAGCTCAGAGGTTAGAGCATCGCATTTGTAATGCGATGGTCATCGGTTCGATTCCGATAGCCGGCTTTTATCTTTTTGTTGTTTTTATTTTTACAAAAATCGATAATGTTTTTTTAGGCATAAAAAAATTAGGCAAGTTCGATCTCTGTAGAACAACTCAAGAAAAGAACTCCTTTTTTTATTTTATCTATACAATATAATAAGGTTCAGATATTCATAGAATAAATATAATTCTTCTTTGTACTACACTACTTTAGTGGATTTCCCTTAATAGATCATATTTGTCATTTAGTTTAGTTTTAATTTCAATTTAGGAAATTTTCAGTTAAAAAAAGGAGTCTTTATGTCACGCTACAGAGGGCCTCGTTTCAAAAAAATACGCCGTCTAGGGGCTTTACCTGGACTAACTAGTAAAAAACCTACAGTCGGAAGCGAACTTAGAAACCAATCGCGCTCCGGTAAAAAATCTCAATATCGTATTCGTTTAGAAGAAAAACAAAAATTGCGTTTTCATTATGGTCTTACAGAACGACAATTGCTTAAATACATTCGTATCGCCGGAAAAGCGAAAGGGTCAACCGGTCAGGTTTTACTACAATTACTTGAAATGCGTTTGGATAACATACTTTTTCGATTGGGTATGGCTTCGACTATTCCTCAAGCACGCCAATTAGTTAACCATAGACATGTTTTAGTTAATGGTCGTATAGTGGATATACCAAGTTATCGCTGCAAACCTCAAGATATTATTACACCGAAAGATGAACAAAAATCTAAAGCCTTGATTCAAAATTATCTTGATTCAGCCCCCCGTGAGGAATTGCCAAACCATTTGACTCTTCATCCATTCCAATATAAAGGATTAGTCAATCAAATAATAGATAGTCAATGGGTTGGTTTGAAACTAAATGAATTGCTGGTTGTAGAATTTTATTCTCGTCAGACTTAAAACTAACAAAAATAATAAGAGTTTTGATCCGATGATTTTCTCCCATTCATGTATCATAGACATGGATATAGGACGATTTTTATTCCTTGTCCACTTTTTTCCAGTGTTTTGCATATTCCAGAAAGAATTATGGAATTGAAAATCCATACCAAAGAAAGTTGGAAAAATGGTATCTATTGTCATTTGAGACATTGCGGTCAGTAATAGTGATGAATTAAATTAGGCAAAGGTACGGAGAGAGAGGGATTCGAACCCTCGGTAAACAAAAAGCCTACATAGCAGTTCCAATGCTACGCCTTGAACCACTCGGCCATCTCTCCTACATAATGATTATGGTCCAGAAACCGGGTCAATAGTGAGCCATTCATTTTCCATTTTTGGATAGGCGCCTATAATCAATCCGAACTATAAAGAAATAAAAAATTTTTTATCAAAAAAAACCGACTTCGAGGCCGTAGGCTAAAAAAAATTAATTAATGAGTCTGTTTTTACGTTATTTCGTACTGTATTGTACAATTCCTTTTTTTGTGAGATTATTTTCTCACTCCCTAAAGAATTCAATTTCAAATGGATTTCTACCTATGCCTAGATCGCGGATAAATGGAAATTTTATTGATAAGACCTTTTCTATTGTAGCCAATATCTTATTACGAATAATTCCGGCAACCTCAGGAGAAAAAGAGGCATTCACTTATTACAGAGATGGTGCGATTTGATTATTCTTTTTTTTTACCGATCTCAGTCTTAGGAGAAAGACACATTATTCGAAAAAAAAAATAGAAAAAACCTACGCTTGCTGAAGGTGAAGTTTGTAAATAAAACGAAAAAATCCTTCTGTCGTGTATCCCCGATTAATGCAGCCTCATATGCTTCAATTATCTATTTTTAGTATTAAGCGAAAGGTTATACCTATACTAACTATGGAGTTAGGTTAACCCTACTCCACTAGTAGCAATAGGCGGCATGGGGAAGAAGCACTACGCTTAGGAATCAACAACACGAAAACTTTGTAAAAAAAAAACATCCTTCCTTTCTTTTCGGGATCGGGACTAACAAGAATGGTTGGGACAACAAACATCCATCTCGTTCGTATTTTTGGATACCCATATAACCATCGAAGGCTGTTGAAGTGACTAATTCCAGGAAATTAAGCGGCGTTGAGGACAAAGATATTGTTGGAGTTACCTTTTTTTATCCAGTACCAACATACTTGATGTTAAGAAAAGATCTTTTACAGGAAGGTTGGCTAGAGATTTATTGTAAAACACTAGCCCTGCACAGTTGATAATGAGAAAGAATACTGCAATCTTTTTTTTTATTTTGATCATTATAAACATAAAGGAGGAGCTGTATGAGATGAAAATCTCATGTACGGTTCTGGAACGGAGATTCTTTGAACCGAATGACGACCGTAACGGATGTCGGCGCAATCTGAAGGAAATTATGCGGAAGCTTTACAGAATTATTATGAGGCTATGCGATTGGAAATTGATCCCTATGATCGAAGTTATATACTTTATAACATAGGCCTTATTCACACAAGTAACGGAGAACATACGAAAGCTTTAGAATATTATTTTAGGGCACTTGAACGAAATCCGTTCTTACCCCAAGCTTTTAATAATATGGCCGTGATCTGTCATTACGTGCGACTATCTCCACTATAGAAAAAAAGAACGAGCAAATCCGCTAATAAATACCATGAAAGAATAGGCTTTGTACATATATATCGTCGAAAACAACGATTTTTATCAGCTGTATCAAAGAAAAAAACTTCATAGAAATAGAAGTAAAAAAAAATGAAGAAATATAGATATGCCTAGATACTTTTTTTCTATGGATAAAAGATCTAATTGATAGAGGAAGCATCGTAAAGATCAATTGGCGAGGTTTTGTTTTGGGCCAATACAATAAGAACTGCTTACTTTACTTATATCAATCATGATCCATTTTATATCATGATAAAAAAGTTCGGAATCCACTTATGTAATAAAGTAGATCCCCTAAGGATTTGAGCAGCGGTGTAGTATCAGATCCCAAAGATAGTAAGTCTTTTCTTTACTTATGAAAAAAAAGTCTTTCTCCAAGATTCTATAGACTATAGAAATGGATATATCATATAGGAAAATATATGATATATGAAATCGAGATAGTTACCTTTCAGAAAATTAGAATGAGAGTGTTAATGTCGATGTTCTCTTCTTCTGAAGGTAGGATAAAAGATAAAACTATAAAAAAAAAAAGAGATGAAACTCTTTATTAATTATTAATAAAAATTAAAGTTTGAAACTCATGTAATTTACCTATTTTCTTTTGGTTAACTCCAGAAAAAGAAAAAAATGGAATGTAAAAAAAAAAAGAATTGACTGCTGAGCCGTATGAGGCAGGAAACTCTCAAGTACGGTTCTAAGGGAAGGAATTTACTTACCTATTCCGACCGCGGAGAACAGGCCATTCGACAGGGAGATTCTGAAATTGCGGAGGCTTGGTTTGATCAAGCCGCTGAATATTGGAAACAAGCTATAGCCCTTACCCCCGGTAATTATATTGAAGCACAGAATTGGTTGAAGATCACAGGGCGTTTTTAATAAGAACACTCTGTTCATTTTTTTTTTTATTTTTATTATTTCTTTATTTGATTTTCTTTTTCTATTATATATATATTGAATATATAGAAATATATATCTATTTCATTAATTGTAATTAATTGTTTGTTGTCTCTATCAGTTCAATAAAAAAGGATCATTTCTAATTTCTATGGGCCATAGGAATAGACAATCACAAAATTTCATTATATCCCTTCAAAAATCGTTCTATTTTGTCTGGTATTTCGTAGAGATAAACGATATGTGGATACAGTAAAAAATTCCCCCTTTATCTGTTATTCAAACTCAAATTGAAACTAAAAAAAGAGACCCTCAAAAACTAAATAGAAATACCAGTATGTCCTCTGGCAATGCTAATGACTGCTCACTTGATTGGAAATAGAGTACATAATAATATTAACTATTTAAGTTAAGACAGAAAATGAAATTAGTTGCATATAGGAATTTAAAATTCAAATCTGAATCCACTAGGTTTCACAAAAAATTTGTGAATTGAAATTCAAAGTCCAGAAAGGGTTGTAGAAGATTCAAAAAGGTCCGTTGAGCGCCTCTCTCCTATGTCATAATAGATCCGAACACTTGCCCCGGATTGACTTCCGGATCATACTAGTTCTAGTAAATAACTAAAGAAAAAAGAAAATAGATTAAAGACAAAATAGATTAGATAGGTGGGAGATAGAAGAGAAAGAAACTCAATAGAAACATCTCTCATAAGTTCACTAATTATGTTTTATATTGGCAGGTCTCTTTGTATGTGTTGTCCGGAAGGAGGAGGACTCAATGATTATTCGTTCGCCGGAACCAGAAGTCAAAATTTTGGTAGATAGGGATCCCATAAAAACTTCTTTCGAGGAATGGGCAAAACCCGGTCATTTCTCAAGAACAATAGCTAAGGGACCCGATACTACTACTTGGATCTGGAACCTACATGCTGATGCTCATGATTTCGATAGCCATACTAGTGATTTGGAGGAGATTTCCCGAAAAGTATTTAGTGCCCATTTCGGCCAACTCTCCATCATCTTTGTTTGGCTGAGCGGCATGTATTTCCATGGTGCTCGTTTTTCCAATTATGAAGCATGGCTAAGCGATCCAACTCACATTGGACCTAGTGCCCAAGTGGTTTGGCCAATAGTGGGCCAA